AACAATTAGGAGATTCTCTGGAAGAAATACGGGGTTCTGCTTCTGGTGGCAACATGCTATTGGGTGGTGGTCCCGCTTATGGGGTCAAATCAATACGTTCTAAGAAGAAATATTGGAAGATCAATCTCATCGATCTTGTAAGTATCATACCAAATCCCATCAATCGAATCATTTTTTCGAGAAATACGAGACATCTAAGTCGTACAAGTAAAGAGATCTATTCATTGATAAGAAAAAGAAAAAACGTGAATGGTGATTGGATTGATGATAAAATAGAATTCTGGATCGCGAACAGTGATTCGATTGATGATGAAGAAAGAGAATTCTTGGTTCAGTTCTCCACCTTAACGACAGAAAAAAGGATTGATCAAATTCTATTGAGTCTGACTCATAGTGATCATTTATCAAAGAATGACTCTGGTTATCAAATGATTGAACAACCGGGATCAATTTCCTTACGATACTTAGTTGACATTCATCAAAAGGATCTAATGAATTATGAGTTCAATAGATCCTGTTTAGCAGAAAGACGGATATTCCTTGCTCATTATCATACAATCACTTATTCACAAACCTTGTGTGGGGCTAATATTTTTCATTCCCTATCTCCTCATGGAAAACCCTTTTCGCTCCGCTTAGCCCTATCCCCTTCTAGAGGTATTTTAGTGATAGGTTCTATAGGAACTGGACGATCCTGTTTGGTCAAATACCTAGCGACAAACTCCTATGTTCCTTTCATTACGGTATTTCCGAACAAGTTCCTGGATGACAAGCCTAAAGGTTATCCTATTGATGATATCGATATTGATGATAGTGACGATATTGATGATAGTAATGATAGTAATGATGACCTTGATATTGATACGGAGCTGCTAACTATGACGAATGTGCTAACTATGTATATGACGACGAAAATAGACCGATTTGATATCACCCTTCAATTCGAATTAGCAAAAGCAATGTCTCCTTGCATAATATGGATTCCAAACATTCATGATCTGCATGTGAATGAGTCGAATTACTTATCCCTCGATCTATTAGAGAACTATCTCTCCAGGGATTGTGAAAGATGTTCCACTGGAAAGATTCTTGTTATTGCTTCGACTCATATTCCCCAAAAAGTGGATCCCGCTCTAATAGCTCCAAAGAAATTCAATACATGCATTAAGATACGAAGGCTTCTTCTTCCACAACAACGAAAGCACTTTTTCATTCTTTCATATACTAGAGGATTTCACTTGGAAAAGAAGATGTTCCATACTAACGGATTCGGGTCCATAACCATGGGTTCCAATGCGCGAGATCTTGTAGCACTTATCAATGAGGCCCTATCAATTAGTATTACACAGAAGAAATCCATTATAGAAACTAATACAATTAGATCAGCTCTTCATAGAAAAACTTGGGATTTTCGATCCCAGATAAGATCGGTTCAGGATCATGGGATCCTTTTCTATCAGATAGGAAGGGCTGTTACACAAAATGTACTTCTAAGTAATTGCCCCATAGATCCTATATCTATCTATATGAAGAAGAAATCATGTAAGGGAGGGGATTCTTATTTGTACAAATGGTACTTCGAACTTGGAACGAGCATGAAGAAATTAACGATACTTCTTTATCTTTTGAGTTGTTCTGCCGGATCGGTCGCTCAAGATCTTTGGTCTTCATCCAGACACGATGAAAAAAATTGGATCACTTCTTATGGATTCGTCGAGAACGATTCTGATCTAGTTCATGGCCTATTACTATTATTACTATTAGAAGTAGAAGGCGCTCTGGCTCTGGCGGGATCCTCACGGACAGAAAAATCTTGCAGTCAGTTTGATAATAATCGAGTGACATTACTTCTTCGGTCCGAACCAAGGAATCAGTTAGATATGATGCAAAATGGATCTTGTTCTATCGTTGATCAGAGATTTCTATATGAAAAATACGAATCGGAGTTTGAAGAAGGGGAAGGGGCCCTCGATCCGCAACAGATAGAGGAGGATTTATTCAATCACATAGTTTGGGCTCCTAGAATATGGCGATTTGATTGTATCGAAAGGCCCACTGAATTGGGATTTCCCTATTGGACTGGGTCATTTCGGGGCAAATGGATCATTTATCATAAAGAGGATGAGCTTCAAGAGAATGATTCGGAGTTCTTGCAGAGTGGAACCATGCAGTACCAGACACGAGATAGATCTTCCAAAGAACAAGGCTTTTTTCGAACAAGCCAATTCATTTGGGACCCTGCGGATCCATCCTTTTCCCTATTCAAAGATCAGCCCTCTGTCTCTGTGTTTTCACGTCGAGAATTCTTTGCAGATGAAGAGATGTCAAAGGGGCTCATTGCTTCCCAAACAAATCCTCCTACATCTATATATAAACGCTGGTTCATCAAGAATACGCAAGAAAAGCACTTCGAATTGTTGATTCATCGCCAGAGATGGTTTAGAACCAATAGTTCATTATCTAATGGATCTTTCCGTTCTAATACTCTATCCGAGAGTTA